TCAGAGGAATAATTGGGACTAGGGTCTCGAATTTATTAATAGAAGTATCTATTAGAAATGAATTCTCTAGCATTTGAATCCTTACCACCGAAGTGTTTAGTCGTACACTTGAAAGATAGCCCAGAAAATATAAGAAATGATTGTATAATTGGTTTATATGGATCCTGTCCGGTAGAGACCACAAGTAAAAATGACATTGCCAAAAATGGACAAGGTGAGATTTCCATTTCTTCATCAGAAGATGAGTCCCCTTTGAAGCCAGAATGGATTTTCCTTGATATCTGACATAATGCATGAAAGGGTCCTTGAACAACCATAGGGTCTTCTGAAAATCATTACGAAGCACTACTACAAGATGTTCTATTTTTCCATAGAAATGTGTTCGCTCAAGAAAAGTTCCAGAGGATGTTGATCGTAAATGAGAAGATTGTTTACGGAGAAACACTAATACGGATTCACATTCATATACATGAGAATTATATAGTAACAAGAAGAATCTTTGATTCTCTTTTGAAAAAAGAGAAATGGATTTCTTTGGAGTAATGAGACTATTCGAATTACGATACTCGTGGAGAAAGAATCGCAATAAATGCAAAGAGGGGGCATCTTGTATCCAGCAGTGAAGGGTTTGAACCAAGATTTCCAGATGGATGGGATGAGGTATTAGTATATCTGACACATGATTTAAATGTGATAATTTGTCCTCGAAAAAGGGAAATATTGAATGAATAGATCGTGAATTATGAGATTTTGCTATTTCTTTTTCTTCTAGGGAAGATACTAATCGCAGCGAGAATGGAATTTCCATAATGACTGCAAAACCCTCTGATACCATTTGAAAATAAAAATTCTTGTTGTGCCCAACGAAAATAGATTCGTTGGAATCATTAACCGAAAGAATCAAATGATTCTGTTGATGCATTCGAGTAATTAAACGTTTCACAATTAGTGAACTGGATTTATTGTCATAACCGAAATTTTCCATAGGTTCGTAAAAAATCGATCCATTTAAACCATGATCATGAGCAAGTGCGTAGATATACTCCTGAAATAGAAGCGGATATAGGAAGTGTTGTTGCCTAGATCTATCTATTTCTAAATATCCTTGTAATTCCTCCATTTTAAATTATACAAAGGCACGGAGGATTTCTTGGGTTATCAAATGATACATAGTGCGATACGGTCAGAACAGGGTATATAGTAAGAAAAGAATAGATACCCCGGAGACGGGGAGTCCAATGAACGGATCCTCTCTCTTTCCATCCAATTTGTTTGTGTTCGTTATAGTTACAAGAGATGGTTAGAAATCCTTTATTTTTGCAACCCGATCGCTCTTTTGACTTTGGAAGAAATTCTCTTTATCAGTATACCGTTTCTTCTACACATTCGTCTCCACTCCATAATAGAGAAAGAATAGTTAATAGTTAGGATTCATGAAAAAAAAAGGAATCGATGATCCACTCACAGGAGAACCCTTTCCCGCATCAGGCACTAATCTATTTTTAACGTCTAATTAGATCGGGTAATCATTCGAATTATGAACCGAGCTCGTTGCTTTTGGTTTCCTTATAATTGGAGCCATTAGGGCTCTATCCATTTATTCACTCGACCAAACTGTGAATTGATTTGGTACCGTTCCAAGAATCAAAACAAGATTTTTTACCGACCCAGGAAGTATTCTCAGAGTTCTCCATTGATACGACATGCTGTTTTTTCCATTCATTCCCTTTCAGGATCAGTCGTGGTCTTACAAACCATACCAATGGTATGGACGAATCTGTTGCTTCATCCAAATGTGTAAAAGATCCTAGCCGCACTTAAAAGCCGAGTACTCTACCGTTGAGTTAGCAACCCGTATAAATATGGTGTGTAGATACGATCGGAATCAAAAAAATAAATAAATAAATAAAGAGATTGGATTGCCCTACCCCATCAAAACATTGAACTAGCAACAAATCGAAAAGAAACATTTGATGATCAATTATGAACATCAAAATGTTCAGATCAGATTCAAATACAACGGATTCACGGATAAATATAGATAGATGTAAAAATTTGTGGACCCTCCTGTTTTGATCATTTTTTTTTTTCATTATCTTTAAGAAGATACTTCTTGTGTCACAGTGAATCCGGCGAACCTAGTGAAGTAAAGAAACAAACTTATGGGACGTAGATAAATAGATCTATTTATCCACGATCGAATTATATTTGATCGATACACCATTGTCAATATAAATTGAATTTTGAGAAAAAAATGAAATAAAGAAAATAAAGACTTGTGTTGGATTGGCACTACATAGATAAGAAATGAAGTGTGTGGGGGGGAATAAATAAAGAGGAAGTAGGAAAAAAATCTCTGGTTTTCAATAGAAGTACAAACAATAGCAAGATTGATCCCTTATTTATTCGTAGAGTTCCAACGAAAACCATCTGATTGATGGCAATCCCCTCAATTGCCAGTTATTTCACTCAATCTTTTTTTTCTATTTCATAAATTTTATTTCGTTTGATTAATTCGAAGTTCCTTAAATACTTCCGCCTTCTTTGAAATATCATGAACAGTTCCTGTAGGTTGAGCGCCTTTTTCAAGGAAATATAGAATAGCAGGAACATTTGAATAAGTTTGGTTCTTTATCGGATCGTAAAAACCCACTTTACGAAGATCTCTTCCTTCTCTTCGGGATCGAACATCAATTGCAACGATTCGATAGATGGCTCATTGGGATAGATATAGATGAACAATGCCCCCCCTAGAAACGTATAGGAGGTTTTCTCCTCGTACGGCTCGAGAAAGAATGATTCGAATTTATGTATTGTATATAGTGGCAAATGGATCCATAAAATAATCAATTAGATTAGGATTTGAGTCGTTTTTTTTTTGGAAGGAATAAAAAAAAAAAAGAAATCTCATTCGTACTCATAACTCAAGTTGGGTAATTCTCAAAGAGCTCGAAGGGAAATCCTTAGACATTTATTGAGCCGTCTCTAACCTCTTTTGTTTGTCTCGTCTAGAATCCATTTTCCTTTCTCATTCTGATCTAGTTATTGAGACAATTGAAAATGGCGTTTCCTTGTTCCGGTATCCTTTATCTTTGCTTTGAATCATTGGGTTTAGACATTACTTCGGTGATCCTTAATTGTTTCAAAATGGCAGCAACATACCTTTTGTTCTTTCTATTGAAGAATCATACAAATGGTTGATTCCCCTGTGATACACTTTTGATCGAAATAGTTTTACCAATTCCGACAAATTTTCCCTTTTTTGCTTTTTTATTTGAAACTTGTTCGAATTTGCGATTTCTATATCGAAGATATACTTACGAAGTTGTTCCAACTTATTGACTGGCACTAACCCTAGATCCTTCCCTCTGATAAATGAATCAAGAATTTATGCTCGAGCTCCATCATGTACTATTTACAACCCCCCCAAATGGGGTCCTGGTGGCACAGAACAAACTATGTCGAGCCAAGAGCATCTTCATTGATATATAAAAAAATGGTGGATGCAAGAATCCACAGCCGATCATGTCCTTCAAGTCGCACGTTGCTTTCTACCACATCGTTTCAAACGAAGTTTTACCATAACATTCCTCTAATTTGGACCGGTATGGAATTGATTCAATATGGAATCATGAATAGTCATTGGCTCCATCGGTGCATAGTAGTCCATACTTTATTTTTATATATGTATGAATAGGTATTTCTCTGGGGAAATCTCAGCAAAAAGCCAAATTAACCCATATTCTGTTATAGGAATGAAACACATTTATAAAAAACACGAAGAAATGAGTTGCTTAACACTTATTTACATCTACATCTTCAACATATTGTTATATTGTTCGGGACGATCAATCATGAAAGATCCAATTCCAATTCTTTCTCGAACAACTAAACTAAAGACGAGTCTTTAATTCGATTACCAATACTGGAATTACCAATACTGGAACAAAATAAAATGAGTCATTAACCAAATAAGCTATTCTAATGAACCGGAAAGGTCGCAAGTGACTCGATAGGATAGATTCACCAATCTCACACTTCTTCGAATAGCGAGGATTTATAAGGTAAGGAATCATAAAAAATAAAATGGTTTCAAGAATTTCCTACTTCGACATCATTATCATTACTATAAATAAGTTTTCCTGTAAAGACTGAATTTAATTTGATCTCTAAATCAATCAAATCAACAAGTCGGCACAATCACAACGAGTAACTAAAAAGTTTAGCAGATATCTCATTGATTAAAGAGACGCGAATTCGATCATCATAAGAGAAATCCATGTTTCTTTTCCAATTGAATCATCAATGATTTAAATCAGATGGATGGGTCGAGAAAAAAATCCAATTTAGTTGTTTTCATGGGGATGGATAGAAAAGAGCTCATGGAAGATAAGATTAAGGTCGCTATTCTTTCATCTGATTGAGAAAATCCAAATCGTAGGAGTATGACCTTTCCGTATCCATCAGATACACCGAACAATTGTCCCCGGGGGTCATCGTGTATATTTAAGAGATCACAAATCTTTTTAACCGAAACCGAAACCGAAATACCGGTGTCACTGAAATAGAACAATAAAACTACATATGGGCATGGTTCATTTTCTACGGATTTTGCTTTATTTCAGGTTCAGAAATTTTTCCATTTCCATAAAGATAAACTAAAGTGAATGGAATCTATGAACCCCCCCCCCCATCGTTACATTGATTTCCAATTATTCATTGGAGCCTGATGCAAAATAAAAGCAATTAAGTCCAAAGAAAATACATCTGTTTCGTATTGAACTTTATTGTTTGTTAATGAGATCCGGATGACACAGATATTGATTGAAATTGATACCTTCCTTTGCTAATTAACTCGTATCTACACGAATTCTATGGGGATCATGAATCATACTCAAAGCCAATCAAAAAAAGATCCTCTTATGGGATGCTATACCATCTTGTATAGGTACAAAGCCGAATGGGTCCAGATTAATTCGTTGTTTCTATTTTATTTTGCCCCACCCCGGTCTTAGGAGCTTTAATCCCAGTGATGGAATTAGTACCAAGAACTCCTCCTGTTTAGAATTCAGGATCCACATAAAATTAGGCATTTACCCCTATTTACTTTACCTTTCTTCCGCATGTCGACTCAGAATGCATCATGTGGGAATCCAAATTTGATAAATAGGGGGCATAAAGTTTCTCTAAATGACTAACTAACTTCAATATGAATATGAGCGGGGGGGAGGCGGGCATACGCTGAATGGCCACCCAATCTTTTTTTTTTTTTGAATGGAACTTTGATCTTTGTTCCCATCCTACCTATATCAAAAAGATATTTATTTCCATCCACGTGTCATTGACACTCGATTCTGTTTCTGTTTGTGAGAAACAGAAACAGGATCGAAAGGTAGGATATGATTCTTCTCTGAATCATTAGAAATCAGAAAGAAAGATTGGATCCCATTGTATCCAACATTACACTCTTAAACAGAGGATTGTTAAAGAAAAGAGCACAATCTTTGTTCTGATAGAATCGGTCTGGGACGGAAGGATTCGAACCTCCGAGTAACGGGACCAAAACCCGTTGCCTTACCGCTTGGCCACGCCCCATTGAGATTTCTATTTGACACTAATAACACTAATATGGATATTGGTTGTTCGTCAATTCCAGCCCAAATATCTATGGAATAGGTTGTTGCTAGGATTCGACACGTGTAGATGTAGAATCAAAAGAAATTCATTGATCATTATCTATAATTCAATTAAGATATTGTATGAAAGTATGATTCCTTCTATTTTCATTTGAGAATTGAAGGATTTTTGATTGGGGAAGTTCAAAGAAAAAGAAGGATTTTTTGTTTGGCCTATCTTCTCTTCTTTCTTTATTTTTCCCCAACTCACTAATAATGAAATTCTCCACAAGAGCGAAATTTTTGTTATGCTTAATATCTTTAGTTTGATCTGTATCTGTATTAATTCTGCCCTTCATTCGAGTAGCTTTTTCTTCGCCAAATTACCCGAGGCTTATGCTTTTTTCAATCCAATCGTAGATGTTATGCCAGTCATACCTGTACTCTTTTTTCTCTTAGCCCTTGTTTGGCAAGCTGCTGTAAGTTTTCGATGAGATCTTTAATACTGTCCTAGAAACATTCATGATTGATTCGCTAAAAAAGGAGAAATTCTATTCTAACAATTGATAAGATCAAATAAATCTTACATTATGAACTCTCGATTCAAACATTGAAATTCTTTTGGATAGCCGCGATGAATCTGGATCACCTCATTTTCTCATTCTGACTTTCCGGAGTTCAAAGACCTTATGTATGGTCCCTCACAATACCTAATTGTGGGTATGAAAGATCATTTTGGTAACGAAGGAATCAGAATCTTATTCCAAATGAATTCCTGCAAATTCCTTTCTTTTCTAGAAACCACTCCATTTCTTGGTGTCAAAATGGGATATGTGGTACAAAAATAGAGAATCTATTCCCTTATTTCCCCCAAAAATGATCTTGGAGATTGTGTAATGCTTACTCTCAAACTCTTCGTTTACACAGTAGTGATATTCTTTGTTTCTCTCTTCATCTTCGGATTCCTATCTAATGATCCAGGACGTAATCCTGGACGCGAGGAATAAAATAAAAAAATCAGAAGTTTTTCGTTGCTTGATTTCTGAATTTTCTTATGATTTTCTCTATTCCATACATTTAACTAAGATAACAAGGGCTCGAGATTTTTTCGAATTCGAAAGATAACTCTCAAGTGATCAGAGGGAACGGAGAGAGAGGGATTCGAACCCTCGGTACGAATAACTCGTACAACGGATTAGCAATCCGTCGCTTTAGTCCACTCAGCCATCTCTCCCAATTACAAAAGGATAATTCATATGTGACGCGTGAAGTAAAGATTGATAAAAGTCTTTCTTTATCTTTCTTTTCTTTATTCTTTTCTTTATCTTTCTTTTCTTTATTCTATATATATACGAATTTTATCAGCAATTGCATTTAGATAAGGATTCGAAACAGATATCTCCAATAGAAAGGGTACCTCTTTGATTTCGTACGAAAGGTTCTTTTATTCCCCCGGCCTGGCCAGTACCTATACCTAGCCAGGCCATTCCTTGTTTTGTTCCAATGAATCATAGATCAAATGATTTATCTGATTTGAAAACAAAAATACTTGTTATTGAAGCAGCAAGAAGGGCCATTTCCATTCCTATGACAGGAGTGTCATTTCTTATTATTCTTTGTTTTTCCTTTTATCGATTGACTTACTTTACTGGAATAAAAAAAATGGAGTTATGGATTCTTCCACAATTCAACTTATTTTTATGTTCCGACTTCAATGGCTCTTTCGGGCCGGAACTGTCAGTAACGATTCCCCCAGCAAAAGAAAAGATATAACTTGTTATTTAAATGAACCTTCTTCTCCTATTTCATTAAGTCCCCCGTCGGAACACGTCAGCACTCACTCCAATTTTCATGATTCTGATCCTATCTTGATTACGTCTCACTC